TTAGAAACCGTACATGCACCTTTTGATGCATACGGTTCAAAAAAATTGCGAAAACAAAAAAAGAATCAATGTATAGATTCCAGTCCTCTTTCTTTTCTCATTTTTCTCATAACAGGTTCTTTTTGACCTCTAACAAAAGGGTTTTTCTTCTTCAATAAACACGAGTTTTGACTCTTTTATTTTTTTTTTAATAAAGTAAATAGAATAAAAAAGTCACTAAACTCATCGAATTTACTTCTCATTGATGTATTGTTTCATCGAGATTTAATCCAAATCACGATGGTATTTTTTTGTTCCTGAGTGGGTCTCTTTCATCTTTTTAGGTTTATGCTCTACTCCGGGTAAAGATTTGCCCGATTTTGATTTGCACATATAGGACAAATGCCCCCTTACCATTTCTTTTTGTTATGACTTTCTGCTTTTTTTTTTTTTTCAATTTTTTTTTTCACACCTTCCAAGTATTTATTAACATTAACTCGCTTGACAAAGAAGCCAAATCGGAATCATTTATGTTTATGATAGAACTAGTAATCATAGATATATTACCAATGAAATTGGGTTTTTCTAAACGGAGCCTGGATACTTCATTTTTTAGTTTTTTAGTCCAACCAAGCCAACCATAAATTATTCGAAGTAATATTAATCCCCCCAAAATAGATCTAATTGCACTTCACGCTCCAAATTTTTGATGATTCAATGAATCTTTCTTGGTTGGGCGAAACAGAGGATATCTCCATCCGGGAAGAAAACGGGGAAATCCCATACGACCCAAGATGTCTGACAAGTCGCACTATACGTCAACCCAAGATGCATCTTCCTCTCCAGGACTTCGGAAAGGGACTTTTGGAACACCAATAGGCATTAAATGAAAGAAAAAAGAACTAAGTACTGTATTTCACTTTGATGTAGAAACGTAAGAATATGATTTTATTGTCTTTATAATATATATTGGCTTTTATCGTATTTATTTTATCCATGGATTAGAAAAAGTCATAAAGAAAAACCGGATGAATAAAGTCAAATTATTATGAATAAGGCGATGAAATGAATAAGTATGTACGCATTCGCTCATAGAAAATGGTATCAACCCCCATTGCGTATTGGTACTTATCGAGTATAGAATAAATCTGCTTCTCTTTATTCCTACGAACAAAATTGTTCCATTATTTTATTACCAACAGAATAGAACAAATATTAACCCCTGTTCTGAAATAATCAATTCACTGAACAAGGGAGGTCCATAGGATAGTCATAGTAGAGTCTTTTCCAATGCAATAAAGTTACGTAGTGTCTATTTATCTTTGATAAAGGGGTATTTCCATGGGTTTGCCTTGGTATCGTGTTCATACCGTTGTATTGAATGATCCCGGCCGGTTGCTTTCTGTTCATATAATGCATACAGCTCTGGTTGCTGGTTGGGCCGGTTCGATGGCTCTGTATGAATTAGCAGTTTTTGATCCTTCTGACCCCGTTCTTGATCCAATGTGGAGACAGGGTATGTTTGTTATACCCTTCATGACTCGTTTAGGAATTACCAATTCATGGGGTGGTTGGAGTATCACAGGGGGAACTGTAACGAATCCGGGTATTTGGAGTTACGAGGGTGTAGCTGGGGCACATATTGTGTTTTCTGGTTTATGCTTTTTGGCAGCCATCTGGCATTGGGTATATTGGGATTTAGAAATATTTTGCGATGAACGTACAGGAAAACCTTCTTTGGATTTGCCCAAGATCTTTGGAATTCATTTATTTCTTTCAGGAGTGGCTTGCTTTGGTTTTGGTGCATTTCATGTAACAGGCTTGTATGGTCCTGGAATATGGGTGTCCGATCCTTATGGACTAACGGGAAAAGTACAACCTGTAAATCCAGCATGGGGCGTGGAAGGTTTTGATCCTTTTGTTCCGGGCGGAATAGCTTCTCATCACATTGCAGCAGGGACATTGGGCATATTAGCGGGGTTATTCCATCTTAGCGTCCGCCCGCCACAACGTCTATACAAAGGATTGCGTATGGGAAATATTGAAACCGTTCTTTCCAGCAGTATCGCTGCTGTCTTTTTTGCGGCTTTTGTTGTTGCTGGAACTATGTGGTATGGTTCAGCAACTACTCCGATCGAATTATTTGGGCCCACTCGTTATCAATGGGATCAGGGGTACTTTCAGCAAGAGATATATCGAAGAGTTAGTGCTGGGCTAGCCCAGAATCAAAGTTTATCAGAAGCCTGGTCTAAAATTCCGGAAAAATTAGCTTTTTATGATTACATCGGAAATAATCCGGCGAAAGGAGGATTATTCAGGGCGGGCTCGATGGATAACGGGGATGGAATAGCGGTTGGATGGTTAGGACACCCCATCTTTCGAGATAAAGAAGGACGGGAACTTTTTGTACGTCGTATGCCCACTTTTTTTGAAACATTTCCAGTCGTTTTGGTAGACGGCGACGGAATTGTTAGAGCGGATGTTCCTTTTAGAAGGGCAGAATCGAAGTATAGTGTTGAAC